ATATCTGCACGGACTAATCAATAGTTCAAGTCACACACTCCCATAATCCATTTTATCTTCAGAAAATTCACTTCAACCATTAGTGTCAAATAAATAATACAATTTTGCGGGGTTGAAGGAAAAGATCCAAATACATGTTTTATTCTTTTCAATAATCCATATTTATAGCAATGAAATCCTATTGTTCCTACCCTGAGTGAAGTGATAAATGACTGATTACAAATATCTATGATCTATAATACTATTTCTTCTCTATAAAGGACCAGAGATGCCTTGCTTACGTATCATTGGGAAGTGCATTAACATAAATACGGCAGTAAGTAGAGGTAATACAAAAGTGTGTAAACTATAAAAACGAGTCAGGGTGGATTGGCCTACACTAGCACTTCCGCGCAATAACTCTACCAAAGGCGATCCTATTACAGGAATAGCTTCCGGTACGCCTGTTACAATTTTGACTGCCCAATAACCAATTTGGTCCCGGGGTAAGGAATAACCAGTCACGCCAAAAGATGCGGTCAATACAGCTAAAACTACACCTGTAACCCAAGTCAATTCGCGAGGTTTTTTAAAGCCACCGGTGAGATACACACGAAATACGTGCAGGATCATCATTAGCACCATCATACTTGCGGACCATCGATGAACTGATCGGATTAACCAACCAAAGTTAGCTTCAGTCATTATATATTGAACGGAAGCAAAAGCCTCAGTAACCGTTGGGCGATAGTAAAAAGTCATAGCAAATCCCGTAGCTACTTGTACTAAAAAACAAGTAAGTGTAATTCCGCCTAAACAATAAAATATGTTCACATGGGGAGGGACATATTTACTAGTTATATCATCTGCAATCGCCTGAATCTCAAGACGTTCTTCGAACCAATCATATACTTTATTGAGATAGGTAAATCCAGGGAACTCCCCCTCTGAGAACCGTATATGAGAATTTCATTTCGTACGGCTCAAACAAAAACCGCCCAAATACTGGCTAGAATGGATATGTGTAATAAAAAGTTTGAAACTTATTTATCTTTCCTCCTATGATTCACTCTTTCTTTTTCTCTAAAGATACGAAAGAATAAAAATCTGAAAGCTCTTCTTTGTGGTTATAATGCTAAAAAATATCAAGTTGGCTCATTCGTCTTTATGTTGATTGTTACAGGCCTCTTGAATCCTCTATTTACCTATTTTTTTTTATTTTCTTTTATTTGTTATTCTTGTTATTCTTATTTGTGTGTAACGCGGTTTTACTTCTGTTTTCTTTATTATTGATAGGAATTCTCTTGTTAAGACCCTATGAATCGATTAAAACCTCAGATTCATACTACAACCACGATGATTCAAGAAAACCTTCAAACTAAGTCCAAAAATTCCCTGAGTAAGAATCGTTGGATCATCACTTATTCAATGAATAGATATACTGAATAAAAATTTAAAGAAAGGTTTGTCCCTTAATTAAAATAAGCATAAACGGGAAAAAGAATAAAAATCTGTCGATTTATCACTTCTAACCCCCTTTTTTAACTATTTGGGGGTTAACTCTTTTTTTTTGGAGTCCGGCCCGCGAGGTCTTAATATAAAATATGAATCATAGTTAGAATAGTTTGTAATCTATTTCCTATATTCCGCGCGTTCCGGATACTAGAATGAATATCCGACGAGGTAAAACCATCTGTATCAAGATGACAGAACCACTCTCTGTAGTATCCATAGGATCAATTATAACAAGTCACACACTCATATTCCGGAAATACAGAAACAAAGAAATTCCACGGTCGAACTACCCAAAAATAGAATGGGCTAAAAACGACCTAAATGATTCACTTTGTAGTGAAAAGCGATTTAGTAGTTCTTGTGAATCTAATTCATTGAAATTCCATCCAGTAAAATGGAAGAATTATAAATCTCCAAAATAATAGATAGGAATATCGCAAATAGAGCCATTGCAATACCCATCAAAGGAGTAGTTCCCCAACCTGGAGCTACTTTACCATATTCCGAATTCAGTGGTTTCAATAAATCCCCTACAATGGTTCGTCTTGGACCAGATCTAGAACTATTCTCAACGGTTTGTGTAGCCATAAATCCTATTTTGTATTCAGTGAGAGCCGTTGACTTTGTATACCATTATATTGTAAATAAATGATCTTAGCATAGATCCATTGTGGTCTTAAAATTATATAATAATGGAAACAGCAACCTTAGTTGCCATCTCTATATCTGGTTTACTTGTAAGTTTTACTGGGTACGCCTTATATACTGCTTTTGGGCAACCCTCTCAACAACTAAGAGATCCGTTCGAGGAACACGGAGACTAGTTGAAGTAATGAGCCTCCCAATATTGGGAGGCTCATTACTTCAATCGAGATAATAAAAAATCATTTCATCTTTTTAGTTGGAACTTTAGGTGGTTCCCGAAAAAAGATGGCGAAAAATATTATTCCCAGAGTCGAGACTAAGAGGAATGTATAAACCAATGCTTCCATAGATTCGATTGTGGTTTACAATTATAGCTTCCATGCCTGTTTATTTTGGGTCGTCTCCCGGATAACTAAAGAGAAAGAGTCAAAGAAAGGGCAAAGGCAGCGATTCAAATCAAGATTTATCCGGCTCCCTGTCTATGTTATTAAATCACAAAAATAAAAGTAAGAAATCAATCTTGTATCAGACTACTTGTCGTCTTGTAGTAGGATCCCCGAGTTTTTGGAATGTTCCAAATTCTACTTGAGCATCCAAATCTGGGTCAATACCGGCAAAAACATCTCGGAACAAGGTTCTAGCGCCATGCCAAATATGTCCGAAGAAGAAGAGCAGAGCAAACGAAGCATGGCCAAAAGTAAACCAACCCCTTGGACTGCTACGAAAAACACCATCGGATTTCAAAGTAGCACGATCTAATTCAAAAATTTCGCCCAATTGAGCGCGTCGAGCATATTTTTTCACAGTAGCAGGATCACTATAACTGACTCCATTCAGTTCGCCACCATAGAACTCCACAGTTACACCTACTTGTTCGACACTATACTTCGACTCTGCCCTTCGAAACGGAACATCGGCTCTAACAATACCGTCTCCGTCTACCAAAACAACCGGAAATGTTTCAAAAAAAGTGGGCATACGACGTACAAAAAGTTCACGCCCTTCCTTATCTCTAAAGATAGGGTGTCCTAACCACCCAACAGCTATTCCATCCCCGTTGTCCATTGAGCCCGCTCTGAATAATCCCCCCTTTGCCGGATTATTACCGATGTAATCATAAAAAGCCAATTTTTCAGGAATTTTAGACCAAGCCTCTGATAAACTTTGATTTTCGGCTATCCCAGCGCTAACTCTTCGATATATTTCTTGCTGGAAGTATCCCTGATCCCATTGATAACGAGTGGGACCAAATAATTCAATCGGGGTAGTTGCTGAACCATACCACATAGTTCCAGCAACAACAAAAGCGGCAAAAAAGACAGCAGCGATACTGCTGGAAAGGACGGTTTCAATATTTCCCATGCGTAATCCTTTGTATAGACGTTGGGGCGGACGGACACTAAGATGGAATAGGCCGGCTAATATGCCCAATGTCCCTGCTGCAATATGATGAGAGGCTATTCCTCCCGGAACAAAAGGATCAAAACCTTCCACACCCCACGCTGGATTTACAGATTGTACCCTTCCGGTTAGTCCATAAGGATCGGACACCCATATTCCAGGACCATACAACCCCGTTACATGAAATGCGCCAAACCCAAAACAAGCCAACCCTGAAAGAAATAAATGAATTCCAAAAATCTTAGGTAAATCTAAAGAAGGTTTTCCTGTACGTTCATCAGAAAATATTTCTAGATCCCAGTACACCCAATGCCAAATAGCTGCCAAAAAGCATAAGCCAGAAAACACAATATGTGCCCCGGCCACACCTTCGTAACTCCAAATACCCGGATTCGTTATAGTACCTCCTGTGATACTCCAACCGCCCCATGAATTGGTTATTCCTAAACGAGTCATGAAGGGTATAACAAACATACCCTGTCTCCACATCGGATCAAGAACGGGGTCAGAGGGATCAAAAACCGCTAGCTCGTATAGAGCCATCGAACCGGCCCAACCAGCAACTAGAGCTGTATGCATTATATGAACAGAAATCAAACGACCCGGATCATTCAATACGACGGTATGAACACGATACCAAGGCAAACCCATGGAAATACCCCTTTAATCAACGAATAATAGACACTATGTAACTTTATTGCATTGTAAAAAGTAAAAAAACTATGCTCTGGACCCACTCTTTCGGTAGATTTTCTCGAGGAAAGAATTAATATTTGTTCTATTCTTTTAGTAATAATAGACGAATTCCATTTGTAGGAACAAAAATAAGCAGATCTATTCTATACCCGATAAGTACCAATACGCAATGGTAGAGGGGATTGATCCCACTTTAATTTTCTATGAGTGAAGACATACCCATTTGTTCATATCATTCCAAAGACCCATTCGTTTCGTAAAAATTTTCCTTTAGTCATAATCATTCGGTTTTATTTTTTTATGTTATTGTTATGAACTTATTCAATTTATGGATAAACTATGATAAACGCTAATCTTATTAAGACAATAAACCCGTTGTTACGCTTCCACATCAAAGTAAGATATAGTACTTAATTTTTTTTCTTTCATTTTATGCCTATTGGTGTTCCAAAAGTACCTTTTCGAAGTCCTGGAGAGGAAGATGCATCGTGGGTTGACATATAGTGCGACTTGTCAGATATATTGGGTCACATGGAATTTCCCCATTCTCTCCCCTGATCGAGATATCCCCTCTTTCGCCCAAAAAAGATTGATTGAATTATCAAAAGTTTGGAGCGTGAAATACAATTTAATCCTATTTATTTTTTGTAGGGGTATCAGATTAATATTATCAATTAGAATAATTTATGGTTGGCTCGACTGGACCAAAAAAATTAAGTATCCAGGCTTCGTTTAGAAAAAACCCAATTGGTAATATATCTAAGATTACTACTTTTATAATATTCTATTTATAAACAGGAGCGATCTCAAACTGTTTAATCAATCGAGTAATATAATGAATACATTTAATATAATGAATACATTGAATATTTAGTGGAAGACATGAAATAAATGAAATTGAAAAATAAAAAAAGCCATAGCAAAAAGACGTGGTATTGGGACATTTGCCCTATATGTGCAAATAAAAATCGGGCCTATCTTTACTCGGAGTAGAGCATAAACCTAAAAAAATTGAAAAAGCCCATTCAGGAACAAGAAAATGGCATCGTTATTTGGATTCGATCTCGATGAAACAATACATCAATGAGAAGTTCATTCGATAAGTTTAGTAAATTATTTATATATATATTTTATTTATATATAGGTAAAGTAAACAGGCCAAAACAAATCCTTCTTGAAAAATGGAAGAAAAAAAGCCCTTTGTTAGAAGTTAGAAAGAGCCCCCTATGAAAAAAAAAAAGAATGAGGGCTGCAATCTACACATTGATTCTTTTTTTTTTGCGCGATTTTTGGTAAACCGTATGCATCAAAAGGTGCGCGTACGGTTCCTAAGGATACAATTATATCCTAATCAACCGACTTTATCGAGCAAGATTACTTTTTTTAGGCCAAGAGGTTGATAGCGATCTCTCGAATCAAATTATTGGTCTTATGGTATATCTCAGTCTAGAGGATGATAGCAAAGATCTGTATTTGTTTATAAACTCTCCCGGGGGGTGGGTAATACCCGGAGTAGCTATTTATGATACTATGCAATTTGTACAACCAGATGTACAGACAATATGCATGGGATTGGCCGCTTCAATAGGATCTTTTCTTCTGGTCGGAGGAGAAATTACCAAACGTCTAGCATTCCCTCATGCTCGGCGCCAATGAGTTTTGTATTTGAGAGAAAAAAGAAGACTATGCCTTCGCCATATGAAATATGACTATTAAGTAATAATAGCATGGCATTTTGAATTCGATATGAGAAACCCCCTTTTTTTTTTTTATTTTTGTTTTTTTTTTCAAAAATCAATCATTAGATTATATATCGAACGAATAGTATGAGATAAAGGGCATTTCCGATTTTATCTGATTTATCGGAAGCCTATTGCAGCGTCACAAACTTTTTTGTTTTCACACCAGAGGGATAATAACAATATTTATCTTAGGAAAGAATACAAAAAAAAGAAACTTTGGGATTGCTTAATAACAGACTAAATAAATATATAAAGCAACGGAACCATCATAGTATGTTTTAACTACTCCAAAATAAAATGAAGGATGGTTATTGGATTATTTACCGATCGGGGTCTGATAGGCCCTATATTTGAATATTTGAATTTGATTTTATACTTCGGAATGGAGGTTATAAAGTAAATTCCATTGTATAGCCGTATGCAATGCGCAAAAGATGCCTGTACGGTTGTTCAATTCTATCTTTTGGTTTTCATATCATTACTCGTTATTTAATTTATTCTCTTTGATTTCTCTTCGAGATAGAAGAACCATTTATTAGGTTATATAATCAGGGTAATGATCCATCAACCTGCTAGTTCTTTTTATGAGGCACCCGCAGGAGAATTTATCCTGGAAGCGGAAGAAATGATGAAGCTGCGCGAAACCATTACAAGGGTTTATGTACAAAGAACAGGCACACCTCTATGGGTTGTATCCGAAGACATGGAAAGAGATGTTTTTATGTCAGCAACAGAAGCCCAAGCTCATGGAATTGTTGATCATGTAGGGGTAGAATAAAAAATAACAGGGATTTCGCGCAAATACAAATACGCCATTTGAAATTTTATCTTCTTACTGGGTTTGATAGAGTATTCTATTAATTAATTTATTACTATAGAAGTAATTCCTAATCGGCCGGTTAGGATCGATCTAAACCAGCTCATTATGTATACGAGTCAACATGCCAACTATTAAACAACTTATTAGAAAGACGAGACAGCCAATCAGAAATGTTACGAAATCCCCCGCCCTTGGGGGATGCCCTCAGCGACGAGGAACATGTACTAGGGTGTATGTGTGACTCGTTCAGAGCATGGACTGGGGCAAAAGAAAAGAACCCATTTTTCCAGTATCAGTGATCAGTAACAGTAAATAAGATAAAATAAAACGGAAGAACCCCATTCACTATCTAAAAAGTATCTATCATACCCTTCTATTGTGTATCAAAATTTATGGTTTCTAGTGGTGTAAATCCAATCGTCTCCATTTTCAATTTAAGATGAGAAAGAATTTCCCATTGGTAGCAAATGTTTATCCATTAAGCGGGGGGAATCCCATTTAAAGGCAAGAAAGATTACGCCCTTACTCTTTCAACAACGGACTAAGAGGGTCAGCTACACAGTTAATCTTCATAATTAAATACCGTTACTGTATAAGTGGATCTCGTTGTGAAAGACGGATTACTGAATAATTCATGGGTAGAGCCAAAAAGTGTGAACTGTACAAGTTAACAATAGCATTGATTAAATGAAAGAAAAGAAGGGGCTCCGGTGTATAGAAGGGATCTCGCCGTTTAAGAAGTAACCATAGAAACGATGGAACCCACTATTTTTTTTTTATTCATTTCTATTTTATATTTACTACTTTTTGTTTTTATTTAATATTAATATGCTTTTTTTAATATCTAGTATCAATATCAATATTATTTCTTATTTCGAGGTAAAATGCCTATAAAAAAAAAAGAAAAAATCGTGGGCGGGAAGGTTATAGTAGCAAAAGCCGTTGGAGTTTTTATTTTATACATTGGAAGGATCCGTTTTGTTATTAACAAACTAGTAAAGGGGAAGGGAATAACTGAAAGAAAAGAAATCAATTAGTTATTTATCAAAGTTTCATTTATTCAATGACCAGAATTAAACGAGGATGTATAGCTCGGAGACGTAGAACAAAAATTCGTTTATTTGCATCAAGCTTTCGAGGGGCTCATTCAAGACTTACTCGAACTATTACTCAACAGAAAATAAGAGCTTTGTTTTCGGCTTATCGGGATAGAGGTAGGCAAAAGAGATATTTTCGCCGTTTGTGGATCACTCGGATAAATGCAGCAATTCGAGGGAATTTAGTATACTATAGTTATAATATTTTCATACACAATCTGTACAAGGAGCAGTTGCTTCTTAATCGTAAAATACTTGCGCAAATAGCTATATTAAATAGAAATTGTCTTTCTATGATTTCCACTGAGATTATAAAATAAGTAGATTGGAAGGACTCCATAGGAATGTTTTAAATTTTAATGGAGTGCGCTGTAAAATTAACTCCGGGAAGGTAGAATAGAAATTAGTATGATAAAATATAATCAAATAATATGATAAAGTCGTCAAAATGAACAAACAAGACGTTCAATAAAAAAAGATTTCTTCTTTTTCCCCGATACTTTTTTTCTTATGACACGACACTCACATCTTAATTCGCGAATTTTTCGAACAAAACATCAATCCGCCTTTGAGTTCGTATTGGAATTTTGATTCAAGTGAAGAGTAAGCCTATCCCCCTTTTTGATTCTAAGACCCGCAGTTCTAGCAGCCGACTCACCTCTTTCAAATTGTTTCTCATTATTAAGAAAGGGTAACAAAGATAAAATACGAGCTTGCTTGATAGCAATAGTAATTAATCGTTGTTGTTTTAAGTTTAATCTATTCACCCGTCTAGATAATATCTTTCCTTGTTCACTAATAAATCGACTAATTAAACTCATGTTTCTATAATCAATTCGATCCCCCGACCCAACCGGGGGCAAACGCCTACGAAAAGATCGCTTGGATTTAAAATAGAGTCGCTTGGATTTATCCATGATTTGTTTATTCCTTATCCCGAAAATCCTAATTTTGTCGGGGATTTCTTTTTGGTTTGTTTATCTTTAAATATATGTTATATATAATATATGGTATATGACATTTTTCATCTTCCTTGGAAGGATGACATACAATACATACGTGTAATCGGTTCCATCTATTTCTTTATCTCCCCATGAATTGTATATTTGTAACAAAAGGGACAGAATTTTCTCAATTCCAATCGACTAGGCGTATTGTGTCGATTCTTTTGAGTAATATATCTGGAAATACCAACCCTCTTTGATTCCTTATTAGCATCATTTCGAACAGCACAATTGGTACATTCCAAAATAACTGTTACTCGAACATCTTTCCCCTTGGCCATGAACCCCCTTTGTATTTTTGATTCACTCAACTATTCTATTTTGCGATCCAAAGAGAAAAAAGGAACGAAAAAAAAAATAGAAGTTGCTAACTCGAAATAAAATTATGAAAAATTTCGTTGCAATCAAGATAGTAATAATAAGTAATACAATGATTTCTAACTACATTTCTAATCCCAATATAGCGTTTCGTCTTTCATTTAAGTATTTTGTATGATATTGTTGACCTATCCATCAATTTCCATTTCCGTTCTCATTCTCTTTTTAATTATTTTAATTAAAATTATTTAAATTAAAAATTTTATTTTAATTCGAGCCTCGGGCCTGAGGCCCGAGTTCCGAGTTTCACTGAATTTGAATCCACTTTTATTCTTTCTCTTTTCGAACTTATTCAAATTTTAAAAATTCTAAAATTAAAAGATGGGAAGGGGAGGGATTAGTCACAGAGATTTTATTAAATCCCTAATCTTCTTCACCACTTCCCATGTTACTAACTAGAATGAAAAAAAGGGGAATATCAGCGCATCCGGAAATAAACGATTGATCTCTATCAATAGACCTGCTAAAAACCCGAACCATATAGTACTTACTACCGGCGCCACGGAGAGATATGTTTTTAGATCTCGCATTTTATTTGAAATCCTCCTTCTTTATTGGAATTTGTAATACATATATGATCAGACATATATGGAGTTAATGATCGCTTGTATTTGTCCGCGGAATCCCTAATTCAAATTGAAATGTACAACGATTCAGTAGAATATTCCTTTTCTTAAAAAAAACGTGCCCTTTTCTGTACCAGCGTTTCCCCAAAATATTCATTTTTTTTACAGCGGGTTTCATTATACGTAACGCATATAAGTAGTTTATTATAACTAATTAATAATTAATTATATGTTCTATGATATGAGATCAAAAAGAAGAAATGACAAGATAATTTTTGTATAGAAATGGAGTAAATAAAGATGTGGAAAACAATACGGGTATTCTCTACAATGACACTGTAACCCAATTGAAAGGGATGTAGCGCAGCTTGGTAGCGCGTTTGTTTTGGGTACAAAATGTCACGGGTTCAAATCCTGTCATCCCTACCTATTCTATTACTTATCTTATGAGCAGGAATCGTAACGAGGGATCAATTGAAATCGATTAAATTGGGCATCCATAACATGATCAATCTTTCATTTGACTCTATTCTACTATAGAATAGGATACGCATGCAAAAATATAATATATTAGGGTTACTTACAAAATATTTAGTGTGATAATAAAGCGCTCTTAGTTCAGTTCGGTAGAACGCGGGTCTCCAAAACCCGATGTCGTAGGTTCAAATCCTACAGAGCGTGATCCCATTCTTGTTATTCTTAGGTCGAAAATTACACTGAAATGAAATAATTGAACAGCAATTTCAATTTGACCCCTGCCCTATGTATTAAAATTAATAAAGCAAGTAGGGGTCAATCAAAAAAAGAGCTATTAATTAATTAAAGGTCCAACTGATCACCGCGTCTGTATTGTAAATATGCGGTTACAAATAATCCAGCCAAAGTAATAGGAATTAGACCTAAGACAATTCCAAATAGAAAAACTTCAATCATTTCAATTTGTTTGAAAGAGGAAAAGGAGAGGTAATATCTATTCTTAACTATTAATTCATATTGCCCATGAATCTCAATGACCAAAAATTGGAAATTGACACGGTAAGAAACTTAAGAAACTATAGAATATATGGAATAACACAGAAAGATTTCGTTTTTTTATGAATCGTTTGTTCAATTAATTTCAAATAAGTCGTATCTTGTTCAACCCGATAAATAGAGCTGAGGTTATAGTTAAAACCGCTAGTAGAAAACCGAAATAACTAGTTATAGTAAGCATAAAGAGGCTAAATGAAATATGGTCTTTTTATACATATGTTTAGAAAGCACTTCCCTAAATTCAAATTTTTGAAAGATACAAACAAGAATAAGCAAAAAGACCAATTTCACTTATTCTTTCAATTGAAAGTTTTTGATTCATCAATCCTTCTAAACAGTAATAAAAAAAAATGGGAGTGACATAGGTAAGAAATCAATTCATCATCTGTGATATCTGAGCATCCCCTAATTCCCAATCAACAGATTCATCTTAAAAACTAATATTCTTATACTAATATTATATATTATAATTAATAATCAAAATTAGAAATAATAAAAAACTCTGTTGTGTAACTTCATTCAAAAAATGAAATTGAATCGCTTTAAAATTGGAAAATCATTTCTATTTTGATTTTGATCTTTTTTTTATTATTGTATCGAATACATTGTGCATTTTCGAACAAAGAATGACCTTATATTATACTAGAATCTCCCTTTTTTTTACTTTTACTTTATTACTTTCCCTTTTCTTTTTTACTTTAATTTGATTTGACCTCATTAGATTCAGTAGTAGGTTCATTCTCATAATATCTCTAATGAGAAGAAAAAGAGTTTCGCATGATCTAATCGTGCGAAACTTATACATTTTTTCTTTACATATCTTAAATTAGAGAGCCCCCTGCCCTTTTATAATTATAATTCGATCAAAAACGGCCTTTTGGTTCTAATACAACAATGCGTGCATCGCGAATATTGATTATTTTCTTCTTTGTTCTCTTTCTTTCGTCGAAGACTATCGGCTAGTCTTACTTCTTACTGGACAACTAACCAATTCCTTAAAAATGAAAAAAAAAAAGGGGGGGGGGGGGGTTCCAACAAAAAACATCTTCTACAAACACAAAGAATATTTTTATATTTTGGATCTAATTGAATTGTAGGTGTAGGAGAATGGAATATGATAATCCCACTCGCGAATTATTTGAAAGCAACCCGTTGTATTCACATTTTATCTGATCTTCAGTTTCTAATCCGAAGCCGATAATGGAGAGAACCCTTATACTACTACAGGAATTTGAAAATTTTTTTATTGAATAGTATAGAATACTACATCGACAGGCAACAATAAAAGAAAAAAGAAAGTCTCTAGCACTCCATTTAGATACTAATTGTGAAATTGCGTTGCTGTGTCAGAAGAAGGATAGCTATACTGATTCGGTATACTCTAAAGACACCCTTGGTACCCTATTGACGATCTCACAAAGATTAAATTTCAGTGAATTCCCATTTACTGATCTCATCTTTTACGGAATCGATCCCCTTTTTGACTGTACAAGAATACGTGGAGCTCGGCATGTCTGGAAGCACAGGAGAACGTTCTTTTGCTGATATTATTACCAGTATTCGATACTGGGTCATTCATAGCATTACTATACCTTCCCTTTTCATTGCGGGTTGGTTATTCGTCA